AGTACTAAAGAAAGACCGCGATTTGGGATGAACAAAAATACTTGTTACGGCAATAGCACTTAGTAAGACCAACCGAAGGGCTAGGTTTCGCTACAAAAAGGGGGTTTATTTTGGAACAAACTTACACTACACAATGAAAAATAGCACAGAGTGATAGAATTCGTGGAATCATAAATGATCTACATAAGATACTTCTAATAGAAAGAATCACACATTGTCGAACAATTCGACAGACCAAATCCCCAAACCAACCCAATTCATAGAATATAGACGAAGGAACGTTGATACATTAAGGACCAATTCATTATCTCTGCATTATATTTGAAACAACCAATTTGTTTGTTGTTCGGCCAAAAAAGAATTAGTTGAAGTCGAGGGATTTCTACAAATACAAGATCAAGAAAAGAATAGGTACTAGATCCGTGTAACTTAGGATTCCGTTTGGCTGGGTCAGGATAAAGTTTTTAGACGGAGGAACATGTCATGATTTTCATTGACTGAGATTGGGTATACCAAAACAAAAGTATATCCGTAACTCTTTGATCATGGACAGGAAAAAAGTCATATGTAATTCACCCGTGAAGATTAAGGAAGAAGGATAGGTATTTTATCCTAGATTTTACAAATAGCGATTGGATTCGTTGGAATGAATTATTGTTTTTATTTTCCTGTCCCTATGTATTCACATGAGCATGTGGTAATGCTTTCATTTCTACGGACAAATAGACGGGTCAGTCCATAAACAAGTACTAATCTAATGAGGAAATGAAAACTATACTAAACTAAAATAGAATGTCTATACAAAAATAGAATGTGTTAGGGCTATACGGACTCGAACCGTAGACCTTCTCGGTAAAACAGATCAAACTTATTATTATCGAAATGATTCGAACTGTTTCAAAGACCCAACATGCATTTTGTTGCATTGGGCTCTTTCATCAACTGATTGATGTAAAGATCAGTTAGTCCACCATATTTTTCTTTATGGGAAGATAATAAGATGGCTCCATGTGCTCTGTGATTCATCATTTGGATTCTGATGAAGGAGCAATACCAAAGTGTTTCAAAGAAGGGTTACCTTGACTTAGGTCTGCCTCCGGCCTAGATCAACCTGAGTTAAATGGAGTCTCCATCGTTCCGCTGCAAGAATTAAATATGAGACTTCATACACCTTAAAGTTCATAGGACGAAAAGAGGTTCTTTTGAGTCCCTTATACTCATTAAGCCTAGCATTGAATGGACTGGGTATTTACCTTATCAAATAGCAAATCAATGGTAGGTTCTATTTGATTTGGCACCTGAATTCGCACTCAAATCGGACCGAACCCAATATTTGTCAGGCTATTGTTCTCTTGTTCCTTCGAATCTATGGAGTAAGACATCGATTTCTCAATAAGATCAATTATGTTCATTGCATAATGGGCTCTCTTGAAAAGCATTGGCGCACGTGTAAACGAGGTGCTCTACCTAACTGAGCTATAGCCCTTGTCATAGATATCTTAACATATAGATAATTTCTTGTCAAGATAGGATCCCACATGATAGCTCTCTGATCCGTTTACTGTTAGCGGATTGGTATTGCTTAGAAATAATATTCCACCTATAATCCCCGAAGCGATGGGTCCTTTTTTTGTGATGATAAATAACCTACTTAACTCAGTGGTTAGAGTATTGCTTTCATACGGCGGGAGTCATTGGTTCAAATCCAATAGTAGGTAGAACTTATTAGATACCAGAGTCAATGGTATCTAATAAGTTTTTCTACCCATCTTCTTTTTTCGTTGTATCATCTAGACTTGATTGTCTTCAATTGGCGGAATCAAAATCTGGTGTATAGTGTATAATAATAAAGAACTTCTTTTGATTATTATTTTGATGTATTTTTGACTAGTACGAAATAACATTCAGAGCCTCTACTCGTGTCCTAGCTCGTCTGAGAGCTAGATTCGCCTCAATTGCTTGTCTCTTACCCCGAGCTCTACTCAAGTTAGCTTCAGCTATTTCAAGAGCTTGTTGAGCTTCTTGCGGATCAATGTCAGTACTCATCTCCGCATCATTTCCTAAAATGGCGATCTCATTATTACTTATTCTAGCGAAACCGCCCATCAGGGCCACCGTTAACCATTGGTCATTGAGGCGTATTCTCAAAAGACCTATATCCACCGCCGTGGCAATAGGGGCGTGGTTTGGTAATACGCCAATTTGGCCACTATTAGTAGATAAAATGATTTCTTTCACTTCTGAATCCCAAATAATTCGATTAGGAGTCAGTACACAAAGATTTAAGGTCATTTCTTCTCCCCTTCTAAGTTCATAGCTTTCGCGGTAGCTTCATCGATGTTACCCACTAAATAAAAGGCCTGCTCGGGAAGACTATCTAATTCTCCGGAAAGTATCAGTTGAAACCCCCTAATTGTTTCTGCGAGACCAACATATTTCCCTGGAGAACCGGTAAAGACTTCTGCCACGAAGAAGGGTTGTGATAAGAAACGCTCAATTT